GAATTTATAATTTATTAAAAAATATTAGTTTGCAAAATTAAAAATATAGAAATATTAAATTCTTAAAAGATAAGCTAAAGAAAGCTGGTAGGTTCATACCCTAACAATAGATTTAAATTCTTCTTTTATTAAAGTGCCTGAATAAAGGATTATTCTGATAGAATACATCATGTAATAAAATATTACCTTTAATAAATTAATAGAAAATTATTTATTTCTTTAATATATTTTCAAAATATAGTCTTATTCAAGATCATTAATCATATTTAAAAGACTTAAACTATTCACCCTAATTTTCAAAAAATTATATGCTTCATACACCAAAATATAACTACTTACAACTTAAAAAAAAATGCCAATGACTTCATTAATAAGTAACTCAATTATTATTCCAATTCTTATTTTAACTCCTCTAATAACTATAACTAGAAACTCCATATTATTAAACTGAATATTTCTAGAAATTAATTTAGTAGTATTTATTGTTTTTAACTTTATAAATAAAATTAATATAGTCTTATGTACTAAATCTAGATTAATTTACTTTATTATTCAAAGAATTTCATCTTCAATTTTTATTATAATAATTTCCATTGATATAACTCTAAATAATTTAATTTCCCACCAATTAATTAATTCTATCATCTGCATGGCAATATTAGTTAAATTAAACTCATTTCCATTTCATAAATGAATATTAATTTTAATCAATTATATTAATTGGACAATTTTCGCTGTTATTAGTACTATTCAAAAATTAATTCCATTAATTATTCTAAGAATATTTAAACAAAACATCATATTTTATTTTATACTAATTAATTTAGTACTAGGAAGTATTTTCGGAATAAATTCTACTCTTATTAAATCCATTCTTACATACTCTTCTATTAACCACTTAGGATGATTAATCTTCTCAGTCTATATTTCTAAAATAATTTTACTTATTTATTTTATTCTGTATAGTACTATTTTCCTATGTATTTGTGCTCTTTTTTCCGTCTTTAATCCAATTAATTTAAGAACACTTTTTTCTTTCAACCTTAGAAAAACTTCATCAACACTTTTTATTATCATCCTTTTATCCTTTAGAGGGTTACCTCCATTTATTGGTATTACTCTTAAATGAATTAACATTGAAATATCTATAATATTTATAAAATCCTTTTTTATTATAATTATTATAATATTAACATCATTAATAAATTTTTTTTTTTATATTAAAATAATTCTCCACCCATTATTTATTAAATCCCCTAATATAAAATTTAATAATTTAAATAAAACCTTTAACATTAAATTCTCATTGACCATAATTTCAATTTTAATTTCAATTAACCTTTTAATTTTAGTTAATGCTATTTAGTAAAGGAGAAGAATATTATTCTCTTATATAAATTTACAATTTACAACTTAAATCAGACACTTTACTCTTATGGCAAAATGATTAATATCATGTAATCATAAAGATATTGGTATTCTATACTTTATTTTTGCTATATGATCAGGTATGTTGGGAGCATCATTAAGAATAATCATTCGTATTGAACTTGGAACCCCCAACGGTCTTATTAATAATGAACAAATTTTCAATTCCATTGTCACTCTACATGCTTTTATTATAATTTTTTTTATAGTAATACCATTTATGATTGGGGGATTTGGAAATTGATTAATTCCTTTAATAATTAATTCGCCGGATTTAGCTTTCCCACGAATAAATAATATAAGATTTTGACTTCTACCCCCATCAATTAGATTACTTATTATATCAAGATTTACAAACTCCGGTGTAGGGACCGGATGAACTGTCTACCCGCCATTATCATCAAATATATTCCACAGTGGGTATTCAGTTGATTTATCAATTTTTTCCCTACATTTATCAGGAATATCATCCATCCTGGGATCAATTAACTTTTTATCAAGAATTATCAACATAAAATATAATCTTAATTGATCTCAAGTAACTCTTTTCTCATGATCAATTCTTTTAACTACTATACTCCTACTTCTCTCCATTCCTGTATTGGCCGGGGCTATTACTATGCTTCTTATAGACCGTAATTTAAATACATCATTTTTTGATCCTATAGGGGGCGGTGACCCTATTCTATTCCAACATTTATTCTGATTTTTCGGCCACCCTGAAGTTTATATTTTAATTATTCCCGGATTCGGAATTATTTCTCATATTATTTTTAATGAAATAAATAAAAAAACTACATTTGGCCCTATTAGAATAGTTTATGCTATAATTACTATCACTATCTTAGGATTCTTAGTATGAGGTCACCATATATTTACAGTAGGAATAGATGTGGATACACGAGCCTATTTTACATCAGCTACTATAATTATTGCAATTCCCACTGGAATTAAAATTTTCAGATGATTAGCCTCATTTTATGGATCAAAATTCATTCTAAATAGAACACCCTTACTATGAAGAATAGGATTTATTATTATATTTACTATCGGAGGTCTATCTGGAATTATACTGTCCAATTCCTCTATTGATATCTCTCTTCATGATACATACTACGTAGTAGCTCATTTCCATTATGTTCTATCTATGGGGGCTGTTTTCTCAATCATCGGGGGGATAGTATACTGATTCCCCCTATTTACAGGACTTTCTCTTAATAATTTTTTGTTAAAAATTCAATTCATTACTATGTTTATGGGGACAAATTTTACATTTTTCCCCCAACATTTTTTAGGACTCAGAGGAATACCTCGGCGATATTCCGAGTATGTTGACCCGCTTCTTTTATGAAATGTTTATTCTTCAACTGGTAGAATTGTGTCTATTTATAGAATAGTAATTTTAACTATTATTATTTGGGAAAGTCTTGTATCACAACGTGAGGTTCTTTTTAAATTTAGCCGTCTATCAATTGAATGAATATGGTCATATCCCCCTTACTCTCATACATTTATTGAACCCAACAGTTTTCATAGTAAAACTGTATTCTAATATGACAGACAAATGTACTGAATTTAAAATTCATAAATAAAGAATCTCTCTTTTATTAGAAATTGCAACATGAATAATATTTGGACTTCAAGACGGAGCGTCCCCACTTATAAAACAATTAATCTTTTTTCATGATTATTCAATAACATTTATATTAATAATTTTATCATATATTATTTACACTATTATTTTTACTACTTCAAATTCACTTACTAATAAAAATATTATAGATAATCAACATCTTGAAATTACCTGAACAATTATTCCAATAATTGTTCTTTTGTTTATAGCATCACCATCTCTAAAAATTTTATATTTAATAGATGAAACAATTGATCCTTTTCTAAATGTAAAAATTTCAGGTCACCAATGATATTGATCATATGAAATTAAAGAATTTAACATCGAATTTGATTCATTCTTAAATTCATCTCTTTCCCCCGGATCTTTCCGCCTTCTTGATACTGACACCAGATTAGTCCTCCCTAAAAATCTTCCAATTAATCTGATTGCAACATCCACAGATGTAATTCATTCCTGAACTATTCCTTCACTAGGTGTCAAAATAGACGCTGTTCCAGGACGATTAAATCAATCCCCTGTAACAATTAAACGATACGGTCATTATTTTGGCCAATGTTCAGAAATTTGCGGAGCAAATCATTCTTTTATACCTATTTCTCTTGAAATTTCAAATATAAAACTTTTTGTAGAGTGAGTAAAAAAAATTGCTAATTAATATTAGTTAATTAAATAACTTAAATTAAAGTTTTGACCTTTTAAGTCAAAAATAGTATTATATATATACTTTTAATTATTAATAAACCTTAAATTAAAAATTAATTAGTAATATTTTAACAATATTACAAAACAGTTGTTATACATTTTACATTTTATGTAATTTTATGTAATTTTATGTAATTTTATGTAATTTTATGTAATTTTATGTAATTTTATGTAATTTTATTTAATATTTTTATTAAATTTAATAATATTAATAATAATATTAATAATAATATTAATAATAATATTAATAATAATATTAATAATAATATTAATAATAATATTAATAATAATATTAATAATAATATTAATAATAATATTAATAATAATATTAATAATAATATTAATAATAATATTAATAATAATATTAATAATAATAATATTAATAATAATAATATTAATAATAATAATATTAATAATAATAATATTAATAATAATAATATTAATAATAATAATATTAATAATAATAATATTAATAATAATAATAATAATAATAATATATATATATATATATATATATATATATATATATATATATATATATATATATATATATATATATAATCTCAAAAAATTAGTTAATAATAATATTATAATGTCATTATAAAGTAACCCTAAAAGTATTTTTTAATGCCTCAAATAATACCAATTTGATGAATAGTGATAAGATTTTACACCTTTATTACATTATTTTTACTATTTATTATTCTACATTGAATTACCACTCTATTACCAGATTCCCCACGAGATAACGCTATCCCAGAACCACGCCCTAAAAATTGAAAATCCTAATCATAAATTATATATTTCTCTGTATCAATCTTAAGCTCTTTTATTTTATAGAAATAATCTTTTTTTAATAAGTAAACAATAATGATTCTTGCGCTTATTATAGCATCTATAACATCTGATCCCAGATTCTTTCATGAATTAATGATACTCACACCTCCTGATGAACTAGCTAAAATAGTATTATTAGATGCCAAAATTATTTATGGAATTATTAAATGAATAGTGCCCAAATAATATAATTAATATTTATATAAACTTATTTTCTTCCTTTAACCCGTCATCTATTCCATATTTTAATTTAAATTGATTGAGAATATTAATCTTTTTAATTATTATTCCCTATCCATTTTGAATTCTTAACTCCCAATTTACCCATATATTTTACATTCTATCTACCTTTTTATCATCTGAGCTTAAAATTATTTTAGTAAAAAAATCAAATTTACTAAATTCAGGAATTTTATTAACTATTTTTTCATTTATTCTAATTATCAATTTTTCTAGTTTATACCCATTTGTTTTTTCATCCTCTAGTCATCTTTCATTTTCTCTAACCTTATCATTATCCATTTTTCTAGCCCTTATAATTCGGGGTTGAACCTGCAACCCAACTCATATATTTGCCCATATAATTCCCCTAAATACCCCCCCCATCCTTATTCCATTTATAAATATAATTGAATTCACTAGAAATATTATTCGCCCAATTACTTTATCAATTCGCCTATCGGCGAATGTTATTGCTGGTCATCTCCTTATTACACTTTTATGTTCATCTATATCATCATCTACCATTATTTTATCAGTAATTATACTTATTTTTCAATTAATCCTTATATTCTTAGAAATTAATGTCTCAATGATCCAGTCATATGTTTTTACTATTCTATCAACTCTTTATTCTAGAGAAGTAAATTAATATAAAAAAATCTATTATAAATCACCCATTCCATATAGTTACTAATAGACCATGACCTATTGTTACATCTTTTGCTCTTCTTAATAGGGCAATATCCGCCACAATTATATTTCATTCTTCCAATATTTACTATTTAGCTTTTAATTTCTTAACACTAATTATTGTAATTTATCAATGATGACGAGACGTAATTCGTGAAAGTACATACCAAGGTATACATACCAATAAAGTTCTTGAAAGTCTAAAATTAGGTATAATTATATTTATTGCATCTGAGGTCATATTTTTTTTTTCATTTTTTTGGTCTTTTTTCCATTCTATACTTGCCTCTAATACAGAAACCGGAAATGAATGGCCCCCATTAAATATCGAAATATTTAACCCATACAGAACCCCTCTTATAAATTCCATTATCTTAATCTCATCTGGGGTAACAGTTACATGAGCTCATATATGCATTCTTAATAATAATAAAAAAGAATGTAGCAAAGCAATATCAACTACAATTTTTTTAGGTATTTATTTTTCTATACTTCAACTAGATGAATACGATATAACGTCTTTTTCAATCTCCGATTCTGTTTATGGTTCACTTTTTTTTTTAATAACAGGATTCCACGGAATTCATGTAATAGTAGGAACATTTATGTTATATGTTTCTCAGTTACGAATAGATAACAACCACCTCTCCAGCATCCATCATTTTGGTTTCGAAAGAGCTAGATGGTATTGACATTTCGTTGACGTAGTCTGACTTTTCCTTTATATTTCAATTTACTGATGATCTTATTTTTTATAAAGTATACTAAGTACATTTAATTTCCAATTAAAAAGTTAACTATATATGTTATATAAAAAATTATTAAACTATGTATACTTTTAATTATTGTAATAATCCCAATATTATTCATTTCTCTTAACCTTCTATTTAGAATAATAAAAAAAACAAGTCTAGAAAAATCCTCCCCATTTGAATGCGGATTTAATAATTTCAAATCTTCTCGGCTCCCGTTTTCAATTCAATTCTTTATTATTAGAATTATTTTTCTTATTTTCGATGTAGAAATCACAGTTATTCTGCCCCTAGTCCCAGCTCTTAATCATTTATCTTTAAGAGCATGATTAAACATTACATCTACTCTATTTTTTATTTTAATTATAGGTCTTTATACTGAATGACAAGATGGATCTCTTAAATGACTTTCATAATAATAGTTTATAGGGTAATAATTTAATAAAAATACCTGAATTGCAATCAGGATATATATCTTCCTCATTATTTACCTTAATTAGTTCACATATTCGTAAATTTTAAGAATTAATTAATTATACTCAATTTCGGCTTGAATTTAGACTTTCTTAGTCCTTTTAATTGAAACCAAAAAAGAGGTAAGTTATTGTTAATAATTATAATGAAAATATTTTCCAATTAAAGTAATAGCAATATAAATTTCTAATTTAAACACAAGTGATAATACTCACTTTTACTTTTATTTAAATAGTTTAAGTAAAACATTTCATTTTCATTGTAAAAATATTAAAATTTTAATTTTAAATATTTATTTTGAGATTTATCAACCATCTTGATCTCTTCAAAATCAAACTTTATATTAAGATATCAAAATATAATATAATAGATAATATTAAAATAAAATTCATAATTATTTTAAATCTTCTATATTTTTTAAAATTAAAATTATTAAATAATTTCAAAATAAAAACTATTCATTGAGGTAAACATTGCTCAATCCACCCTAACTCACTTATCTTTAAAAAATATATTGAACAATTTAAAAACTCCTTTAAATTTCCCGCCACTACTAAATCTAAATAAAACATTTGAGATAAAAAATATATTAATAGACCGGTCCCACCACTCAATTGAATTCCCATAATAATACCTATTATAGCCCCACATATAAAAATTAAAATAATTAATCATTTTTCATAAGAAGAAACAATATAAATATTTCCCCCCATAAAAAATCATTGAAATACTCTGCCCCAAAAAATTCTTAAACCTCACAATCCTAATTTTGAATAAATTATAGATAATCTAATAGTTCCATTTAATAAAACACATCTTTTTCTATTATTAAATACAATATAAATTATTAAACGGAAAGAATAACTCACAGTAACTACACAAAATAATATAAATAAAAATATTAGAAAATTCCTTGAAACATCAATTAAAATTATCTCCAAAATTATATCTTTTGAATAAAATCCAGAAAAAAAAAAAAAACCACTCATAGATATCACTGAATATAATATAATTACTAAAACCACTTTATTCACCCCCTTTACACCCCCTATAAATCGAATATCTTGAATTCCATAATTTAAATGTATTAAATATCCGGCACATATAAACAATAAAGACTTAAAAAAAGCATGACTAATTAAATGAAAAAAACATAATATTGTTATTTTTAAACAAAATACATAAATTATTAAACCCAACTGTCTTAAAGTAGATAAAGCTACTAACTTTTTAATATCAAACTCAAAATTAGCTATAATTCCGGCTATTCCTATTGTACACAACGAAATCACTGAAAGTCAATATAATGCCTCATTAGATAAAAAATTAATACCACGAATTAAAATATAAATACCAGCAGTTACTAATGTAGAAGAGTGAACTAAAGCTGAAACAGGAGTAGGAGCCGTTATAGCTAATGGCAATCATCTACAAAAGGGAAACTGAGCCCTTTTAGTAATAGCCACCAAAATTAATAAATTTAAAAAAAAATAACTCCCCCCAAATAAGTTTATTCTTCATCTGCCATTCATAAGATAAACACCTACTAATATTAATAAAAAAATATCTCCTACTCGATTTATTAAAAGAGTAATTATTCCTGAATTATAACTAACCTGATTTTGATTATAAATAATTAATCCAAACGAAACTAATCCAAGCCCGTCCCATCCCACAAGAATACTAATTAAATTAGGAGAAAACAGTATTAAACATATTGATAAAACAAATATAATTATTAAATAAATAAATCGTTTTTCAAAAATATCGCCATGCATATACCCTCTTCTATAAATTATAATCATAGAAAAAATAAGTAAAACCACTCCCCTAAATATTAAAGAAATTCAATCCAAATATAATAATACTCTTATCAATGATGCCTCAACTCCTAAAAATTCCCAAACTAAAAAATATGAAACTCTATTAAAAAAAAATACAAAAGAAACTAAGAACAAAAATAACCCTAATATTATTCTAAGTAAACCAGTAATATAAAAAATTATCCGAAACTACTATTAATTTAGTACCTTTAATTCCACAAATTAAAATCTTTTTAAACTATTCAGATAGAAAATAAACACATCTATTATTAAAACCAATAATACTAAAGGAAAAATATGAATAAATATTAATAAATAATCAATTGCATTTACTTTACTATAAAAATTCATTCTTATTGAAACACCATGCTGAGTGTATCCAAACAAATGAAAATTATAACAAGAATTAAAAAATATTAAAAAAATTAAATTTAAAAAAATTAGTCCGCTCCATTTCATCAAACCATTAAGTAAAAAAATCTCTCTAAAAAAATTAATTGACAATGGGGCCCCCAAATTAAAAATACACAAAAAAAATCATAATAATCTTAATCTTTTATTTAAATTCAAAAGTCCTTTATTCAAAATAACACTACGAGAATTTAAAACATCATAAGAATAATTTACTAAACAAAAAAGCCCAGATGAACATAATCCATGACCAATTATTATTATAATAGATCCTATTATTCCTATTTCCATTAAAGTACTTATTCCTCCTAATATAAAACTCATATGAACAACAGACGAATAAGCAATAAGCACTTTAAGATCTAATTGAAATAAACACATTAAACTAATATAAAACCCCCCTATTAAATTATATAAAATAAAACTACCACTAACTCATTGATAAATTCCCTCAGCTATTAAATAAATAATAAAAATTCCATATCCACCTAATTTTAAAAGAACACCAGCCAATATCATAGAACCAAAAACAGGAGCCTCTACATGAGCCTTAGGCAATCATATATGTATTATAAATATTGGTAATTTAACTAAAAAAATCATTAACAATAAAATATAAAATAATAAATTGCCCTGTAAAATATTATCTAATTTAAAAATAATAAAATCAAGTGATCCATTTTTATATAAAATTATAAAAACAAGACCAAAAAATGGAAGTGATCTAAAGAAAGCATAAACTATTATTCTCAACCCAGCTTGATATCGTAATTCTCTCCCCCCCCAACCTATAACTATTAAAAATATAGGTAATAGTCTTATTTCAAAAAATAAATAAAATACTATTAAATTTAAAGAAAAAAAAAATCCAATCAATAACCTTAATAAAATTAATATTAAATACACTAATCGTACGCACCTTTTACGTAAAATTTGATTCACTACCCCCATACACACTGAAATTCATACTCTTAATAAAATCAAACTCCAAGAAATACTAAAAACAGAAAACTTATAATAAATTTTACAAAATAAAAAATCTGAGTCTTCAAACACTAATAATATAAATATTAGTATTACTATTCTAATTCTATAAAAATAAATAACATTAAATCTATTTAATATTATAGCCCCGTACAAAACTAATAATAAAAAAAATATTAATTTTAACATCCCAGCCTTATAATTTTAATATAATCCTTCCCCCTATAACGTATAATAGAAACAAGTAGACTAAGTCCTAAAACCCCCTCCCCCACAACAAAAACTATATAATAAATAACTAAAAATATTATTCCCCCCAAACAATTTATTCTTAAATATAAAATACCTAAAACCCTTAATATCATAAACTCCAATAACAAAAGAACAATTAATACTTTTTCATAAATAAAAAAAATATAAAATGATAATATGTACATCATTATAAAAAATATAATAAGCTAAATAGTTTAATCTAAAACATTAGTTTTGTAAACTAAAATTATCTCATAAGTTTTTAGCTTTCAAAAAAAATTAATTCTAATTTCCTCTAATCTCCAAGATTAGTATTCTTTATAAACTATTTTTTGATATCACCTTAGAACCATTTAAAATAATATTTACTATAATTTCACTAACTCTAATATTAATTATATTCCTAATAATCTCAGCCAAAATAATAACACCATTATTAGCCGGAACTTCCCTCATACTTTATAATGTTTATACAATCATTCAAATAAATATATTTACCGTAAACTTCTGATATTCTTATATTACATTCCTTATTATGGTAGGAGGATTAATAATTATATTTATATATTTTTCATCATTAAGATCAAATATTAATTTATCTCTAAAATGAAAATTTCCCTTATCAATAATAATACTTATAATTCTTTATATTATAATAACAATCTACATAAAAAAATTATTTCTTGCATCCCCCCTAATTTCATTAAACAACTTAAATCTAACCCAACCTTTATTTTTAAATCAAGTCATATTAATAAATCAACACTATACAAAATTAACAGTTTTTTGTTTTATTTATTTATTTGTAGCCCTAGTAACAATTCTTAAAATCAATTTAAAAAATAATAAGTCCATTCGCTCTTTAATACCTCAATAATATGAATAAATCTTTAATAAAATTTTCCCCCTTAAATATTATAAATAATTTAATAATTGTCCTCCCGTCCCCTATTAGAATTTCATATATATGAAATTTCGGATCCATATTAGGGGTATGTCTTATCATTCAAATCATTACTGGATTATTCTTATCCATACATTACTGCCCATGCACACAAATAGCTTTTGAAAGAATCATCCACATCTTACAAGATGTAAACAGAGGTTGAATAATACGTTATATTCACTTAAATACTGCTTCAATATTTTTCATATGCATATATATACATATTGGCCGAAATATTTATTTCAATTCATACAAACTTGTATTAGTCTGAATTTCTGGAATTATTATTTTTATAATTTCCATAATAACAGCCTTCATAGGTTATGTATTACCATGGGGACAAATATCTTTTTGGGGAGCCACAGTAATTACAAATTTAGTATCTACAGTCCCTTATCTTGGTAATACATTAGTAATTTGATTATGGGGGGGATTTTCAGTTGATAACCCAACTCTAAATCGATTCTTTTCTCTTCATTTTATTATACCCATAGTAATCATAATTCTTGTAATCATTCATCTAGTTTTCCTTCATGAAACAGGATCAAATAACCCTCTGGGAGTAAGCAGAAATATTTATAAAATTCCATTTCACCCTTATTTTACATTTAAAGATGTTATTACTATAATTATTATATTTATAATTATTATAATAATAACTTTAATAACCCCCAACTTACTTAATGATCCAGAAAATTTTTTAAAGGCCAACCCAATAATTACACCCACTCATATTCAACCTGAATGATACTTCCTTTTCGCTTACGCTATTCTACGATCCATCCCTAATAAACTAGGAGGTGTAATTGCCCTATTAATATCTATTCTAATCTTAATAATTATACCTCTTTTTAAAACATCAGTAAAAACAAGCAAATTCTCTCCATTTAGTCAATTTTTATTTTGAATATTCATCAATATTTTTATTATCCTAACGTGAATTGGAATAAAAGAAATTAAATACCCATTTGATATAATTGGTCAAATAACATCTATTATTTATTTCATATACTTCTTATTTTCACCTATCATCCAAATTAGTTGATTCCATAAATTTAATTTAAAAATAAACTATTATTATTTACCCTACTTATAAATTTTAAATTTATTACAAATTTAATATAATAATAATATAAATTCTCTATAATTGTATATATATATATGTATATATATATATATATATATATTCCTACCAACACAAAACTAATAAACATAAATAAATAATCAATAAATTTATTGATACAGGTAAAACCCTTTTTCAACCTATAAACATTAAGGAATCATAGCGAACCCGTGGAAGTACCCCCCGTAATAAAATAATTAAATAAACAAATAAAATTAAACCTACTCATCCAAGACTTCTACACCCAAAATATATAATCATAAATATTATACCCATAAATAAAATTATCCCATATTCAGCTAAAAAAATTAAAGCAAATGTACTACTAATATATTCAACATTAAACCCTGATACTAATTCTGACTCCCCCTCAACCAAATCAAACGGCGTCCGGTTCAATTCAGCTAATATAACAATAAAAACTATTAAAAATACAATAAATAAATAAAATATAAACATAAATCCATTTTGAAATTCCATCAATTTTTTAAATCTAACTCTACAAGAAAAAAAAAACTGATAAACTATTAAAAATACTAAAGTAACCTCATAAGAAATTGTCTGAGAAATAGCCCGAATCGATCCAAATATTGAATATATAGAATTTGCAGATCAACCAGCCAATATAATTCCATAAACACCTAAGCTTAAAACTATTAAAATTAATAAAAAATCCAGATTCGAATTTAAATATCTATATAAATATGGATAAATTAATCAACATAACAATATAATAATAAACCTTATACAAGGCCTAAAAAAATAATAATAAAAATTTCTTTTATAAATTCATATAACTTCTTTACTTAATAATTTTACCCCGTCCCCTATAGGTTGAATAATTCCCCCCACAGATACCTTATTAGGGCCCTTACGATCCTGAACAATTCCTAAAATCTTCCGCTCCAAAAGAGTTAAAAATCTAATTGACACCAAAACTATTAAAATAAGAAATAAATAATTAAAAAAAAAAATAATCCCATCTATAACCAATATTATTTATATACACCGTATATATTAATAAATTCTAAATTTACTGCATAAAATTTCTGCCAAAATAATAATTTAATTCATAATATAAAAATTATTCTAAAGTTAAAGTCCTTTCGTACAAAAAACTTTTAAATAAATAAAGATAGAATCCAATCTAGTTTACACCGATCTTAACTCAAATCATGTACAATTTTAATAGTCGAACAGACTAAAATACTAAACTTCTGCATCTAAATTTAATTGTAATTCAACATCGAGGTCACAAACAATCATTGAAATACGATCTCCCAAAAATTATTATGCTGTTATCCCTGAGGTATTTTTATCTACTTACAATATATAAATCAAATCATATTAAATTATTCATATATATTAATATTTATAAAAATTATTTAATTTTATAAATTCCCCATTTAAATATTTAAAATAATAGCCCGCTTAAAAATAAACCTATTCTATTAACCCAAATATAAAAATCTACAGGGTCTTCTCGTCCCTTATTATTATTTAAGCTTTTTCACTTAAAAATTAAGTTCAATTTATCTTATTAAAAAAGATTATATCACATTAAATCTTTCATTCCAGCTTACAATTAATAAGCTAATGATTATGCTACCTTTGTACAGTCAAAATACCGCAGCTATTTAACTTAAAAGTCATTGAGTCAGACCTGATCTTTAATAAATTTTAAAAACCATGTTTTTATTAAACAGGTGGATATTAAGTATTTGCCAAGTTTTTAAATAAAATTTCCCTATTAATCAATTATATAAACATAATTTTACTAATATAATCATTATTATTATTTTTTTAATATTTTAAAAAAAATTCCCTTAATAAATTAAACCTCTTTCAAATTTAATATTTAAATTTAATAATTTATAAAAAACTTTAAAATATGATCAATTTTAAATTTAATTTAATAACTCACTTTATCAATTTATTTTAATTTCTATTTAAGTTTATCCCCAGATATTTACTTAATATATTTATAATATCATATCAAAAATTAATAAATTAAAATATATTAAAAAATTCAATTTAATTAAAGAAAACCAGATATCCCCCAATTTTTAAGCATTTCACCTATAACTCCATATTTTTATTACTATTGTTACAGTAATTTAAATAAAAAATTATTTCATATAAGATTCGGGATTAGAATATTTAATCCAACTATTTTAATCACCCCTGATACAAAAGGTAAAACATATTTATTTACTTAAAAATTTTATATTTACTCCCTTCTCAGTTCTTACTAATAATTATTTAAAACTTAAACCAAAAAAAAATACTAATACTTTATTTATTCCACACTCAAGTCCAATCTCCCGTAAACTTAATAAAATTTTAAACAAACTTAATCCTTATTTTGTAAAAATAAAATTTTTATTAAACTAAAATTTTAAACTAAAAACACCTTCCGGTACCTTTACTTTGTTTCGACTTACTTCAATATTATTGAAATTGACGGGCAATATGTACATATTTTAAAACATATTCAAATTAATTAATTCAATTTATTTTACTATCAAATTCACCTTCAACCAATCTTAAACTTTAATATCCGTTATAAATAAAATTTAATGTAACTAATAAATTCTAGAATATTCTATACATTTATTTGAATTACAACCTACTCCGGCATTTTATTAATAATATTTAAATATAAATTAGACAACCGTACTTAAAACTAATCCTAGTTTATTAAAATGTGTAATATCTATTACTTTACAAGTTCCTCTAATATGAATAAAATACCGCCAAAAAATTAAATTTTCATTATAAAACTACTAATTGAACTCTATATTTCCCTAAAATAATTAGGGTATCTAATCCAACTTTTTAACTTAATCTAAAAATTTTATTTTCCTTCCTAATACTCAGCCCCTTTAAATATTCCACCAATATAAAAAACTTTTAATATTAGTCCATTCCTCCTCCCCCAATTCTGCTCACTCAAATTTATTTAGATCTTTAGTATAACCGCAATTGCTGGCACTAACTTTATTAATCTTGAATATAAATTAAATTCTACATTAATAGAAATCTAACTCTACTATCATCAACCCATCTCTTATACTATATTTAATTTTAAACAATAATTAAATCAATTCCTTAAACACAAATCTTAAGTTCGTAATTAATCCCCCACAAAACTTAAAGAAATCAATATTTTTAATCTTGAAAATTAACAGTTTAAATTAACTTAAAGCTTTCATTTGATATATCTTTTTTACATGATAATAATTTTTTTTTAAAAAATTAAGTACCCCCACCGTATATATTTATCTATATTTATATAATATGTATATCTATACATGTAAATATATGTATATATATATATACCATAAATATTTTATTTACTATATAAATATTTTATATATGTATATATTAAGGCATACTATATTATATAAATATTTATATACTATATAAATATATTATATATTTATATTATAGGGACCATATATTATATAAATATTTATATACTATATAAATATTTTAATTTTTATAATTAAAATAATATTTATATATTATTATTTATTAATACCCAGTTAGGTCTTTAATACTCATAAATATTTTTATTTAACTATGAAAATCCATTTGACCCTTTACTGTACGTATTTGACAATTACATATATTCATCTTAAGGAACACATGTAAAGTTAAATTACCAGTAACTGTACGTGGCTTATTTTTCCCCAAGAGTATTCTTTTAGGGTATTACACTATGTAAAATAGGATAATTAAATTGTATTATTTTAGTACGATACTAAATATTCCAAGAAAATCCAATATTTACTTTAGATATAACGACCTAGTTTACTCTAGATAAACTGTAAATTGTGTAATTAATTATTTTCTAATGTAATTAATGGTGTTTATATTCATAAAAATAATTAACAATTAACATTATTTTGTACACTTAATTAAAAATAATTCTAATGTAAAAATATCATTATACTTAAATACATGTCTATAAATTCTCTAAACAAAAAGTTCCCATTTAATATCTATTAAATTTTTTAAGTGTAAAATCTATTTTAATGATTAGATAATTATATAAACTTTACAGCTATCGGGATTATTAGAATTTACATTTCTTTGAAATCTAAATTTCTAATTTACTTCATAAAATTATAGAAATATATTTTAATATGATTTATTTGATTATATCTCATTAAATATTTTAATTAATATAAATATTTATATAATTATATTAATTTACTTATATATGCGAATAAATATTTATATAGAATAAATTATTTAATATATATTATTATTTAATATAAAAATATTATTATTTAATATAAAATAGTCATTATTTAATATAAAATATTATTAATTAAATATAAATAATCATTAATTAATATAAAATAGTCATTAATTAATATAAAATAGTCATTATTTAATATAAAATAGTCATTATTTAATATAAAATAGTCATTATTTAATTAAAAATAGTCATTATTAATTAAAAATAGTCATTATTTAATATAAAATAGTCATTATTTAATATAAAATAGTCATTATTTAATATAAAATAGTCATTATTTAATATAAAATAGTCATTATTTAATATAAAATAGTCATTATTTAATATAAAATAGTCATTATTTAATATAAAATAGTCATTATTTAATATAAAATAGTCATTATTTAATATAAAATAGTCATTATTTAATATAAAATAGTCATTATTTAATATAAAATAGTCATTATTTAATATAAAATAGTCATTATTTAATATAAAATAGTCATTATTTAATATAAAATAGTCATTATTTAATATAAAATAGTCATTATTTAATATAAAATAGTCATTATTTAATATAAAATAGTCATTATTTAATATAAAATAGTCATTATTTAATATAAAATAGTCATTATTTAATATAAAATAGTCATTATTTAATATAAAATAGTCATTATTTAATATAAAATAGTCATTATTTAATATAAAATAGTCATTATTTAATATAAACAAATAATATTCTAGTATAAATTTATATAAATATTCTAATATAAATCTATAAATATTATTAACTACACACTCCAATTAAAGCCTTATTTTTAACTTCCACTACATCAACTCCACATTGATGGTACGCACAGTTATTTACTTAGATTAATAAATTAATCATTAATCCTATTTACAGTTAAAGCAATTAAATTTACAACTATAATTATTCTTTTCATCTCATAATTGCTTTACCCATTAACATTAAATTATTCAATTTAAATCATTAATACAAAATAATTTTAATGCCATATTACAAATAATAATAATAATAATAATAATAATATACATTATTATATATTTATCCCATATTCCCTCTATGTTACTTTAAAATGCTGCATATTATATTACTTTTTTAAACATGTTTAATTTTTTTATAACATAAATATAATACTATAATATATATATATATATATATATATATATATATATAATCAATTATAAAGTTAACTACCCCAAATAACCTTTTATTTTTTTTTAAAATAATTATCTTCACCCAACTCTAATCTTAAAAGAGTTGGGT